ATAGTCATAGTGATCCTCCTATTCAATTACTTCAACCATTTCCAAACACCTCATAGCATTCTTAGGGATGGAACCCTCGAGGTTTTTATCATTTTTTTTTTTTATTCATTTATATATATATTATAATAAATAAAAATAAATGATTTTCTCGTAGACTGTTCCTTCTTTTCTAATTGGTTTCGAATATAAAAATAAGTCATGGGTCTATTGATATGATACCTAGGCCAAATCCATGAACTCAATGTGGTTATTCCTTTCTATTCTTAAAAATCCCCTAAGCCATAAATAATGAATTGTCTTATGACTCAAAAATCCGATAGATAAATTTTTTTAAGAACTGTTCAAGAAACAGATGATCCCCTTTCTCGCTTTTTCTACCAGCGAGATCTCCAGACATACTCCTTTCTTTTCATCAAAAAATCTTATTCTTGAATCTTGTTCAAAAATTATATATTCTTCTAATTTCAATATCTAGGAAACTACTACAGGATCATATATTTTATTACTTTCTATTTTACATTTTTTTCTTTATGAAAAGAAAATATTAAATACGTAAAGACATTATTTGATTTGATGGATTTTTTTTCTATTATTTCTACTCTATAAAACATATCTTATAGAAATAATAGAAATGTAAATAAATCTTTTCTTGTGTTCGGAAAAAAAAGATGTTTAAAAAAAAAAATGACTTGCTTGTTGGAACTTGGAATAAGCCCTTCCGTCTAAGGACATAGTAATTTATTCCTCTAGAACTTTAAGGAACAAAAGAAGATTTAATCAGAAATATCGACAGATTCTTACAGAGTCCAAACCAAAGAAGTATTAAAAAAAAAAAGAGATCATTGTTCGAATTTCATCTCTATCAAATTTGAATATCAGAATAGTAGATATAGTTACGATTCAATGGGTTAGGTCCACTTACTTTTATTATTAAAAATAATGTTCTACTTTCTAACTATAATTACTTTACTATATTCGAATTCATTAGAATGATAACGATAACTTCTTAGAATTATAATTAGAATTCATAATTCTATTTTCTAATTAAATTCTATGATTCCTTAGTTTTTTTATTACAAATTTTAGTACAGATAGAAACTTATTACAAATATCAACAATATCTCTATTCTTCCTTAAAATATTAATATTATTGCTGACGTTTTCTGAAAAAAATCTGAAAAAAAAAGTAAAAAGCCCCTTATCGGATTTGAACCGATGACTTACGCCTTACCATGGCGTTACTCTACCACTGAGTTAAAAGGGCCCCAATTACTAAATAAGAAACTAGCCAATATGACTAGTAAATCCATTTGTTACTGCATATACTTATTATATAAATGGGATTAGAATATATGTACATAGGTGTATATTTTATTCGCATAACGACTCATCAAGGAACAAAAAATTGTATTTACTTAGTAAATAGAGTATAGTTAAAAAATAGTTTAGTTTATAAATATTTGATTTTATCAATAACAATGGAATAATTTTTTTTTTAATTAACGATTGGAATAAACAATTTCGAAATCGAAATGATGAATAAAAGAATTCTATGGAATTTTGAAAGATGGAAAAATCCTTTTCTTTTGATCGAATCATATCATTCCATTATATTGACAATTTCAAAAAACTGTTCATACTATGAATGTAGTATAATGGCGGTCGGGCAAGTATGCCCCCATCGTCTAGTGGTTCAGGACATCTCTCTTTCAAGGAGGCAGCGGGGATTCGACTTCCCCTGGGGGTAGGGTACTACGAAAAGCAGTTGATCATGGATTATCAATAAAGAAAGACTGAAATTGATTCTTCCTGTTCCTGGGTCGATGCCCGAGCGGTTAATGGGGACGGACTGTAAATTCGTTGGCAATATGTCTACGCTGGTTCAAATCCAGCTCGGCCCAAGAATTTCCCGATCCACCATGAAATGATATAACACCCATTTGTTGTTCTCCGGAAATAACTGATCTCCTCTGATACGGAAGAATCAAAGTATGAAACATGTCTAGCACTATTTCTTTTTTCCGTATTACATATTTTTTTTCGGATCTTGCTAATAATCTAGATTCGTATCAGGGTCTGTAAGTAGAAAGTCTTAGGAAAAGATTTAAATAAAAAAGAGTCTTTTTTATTTTTCATTGATTCATTTTTCAATCGACTTGGCAATAAAGAACGGATTAGGAGTAATCCGTATCGATCTCACTAAAGTGCATATCCATATAGATATCAATATATCTACAAAAGTCCGCTTCTTTCAGTTACAGTACAACGGTTCGAATCTAAAATAGAAAAAAAAAAGAAAGGGTTTGAATGAAACCATAAGACTATGTATGCTGTACGCTTTTTTCCCTGGGATTGTAGTTCAATTGGTCAGAGCACCGCCCTGTCAAGGCGGAAGCTGCGGGTTCGAGCCCCGTCAGTCCCGATGGATACAAATCCAATAAAAATAAAAAATACATCAATTCATTTTGTGTGAAAGGGAATAAAAATAACAAAAAAAATCTCATTTCTAATAGGGAATCCCTCTTGTTTTTTTTCCTTCGTCGGAATCTTTACCTTTTAAATTAAACGAATAAAGAAAGAATAAAAAAGGAAAAGGACTTATTGATTGCATCATAAATTAAATTTTTTCATTTGGTATGGATAAAAGATCTTCTTATGTTATACTATTTAATTCTCGACGATGAATCGATTTGATAATTCAGATATTGTTATTCGTGATATTGATTCGATTTGTCATCATCGAAATATATTTTATACCATTGAATTTACCGACGAAAGATTTATCATCTCTATGGGATTAAATCCCGAATTATTTATTGGAAATTTAAGAAAAATAAAACATAGAGATTATGGAAGTAAATATTCTCGCATTTATTGCTACTGCATTGTTCATTCTAGTTCCGACTGCCTTTTTACTTATAATTTACGTAAAAACGGTAAGTCAAAGTGACTAATTTCACTTAAACATGACTTCTTAATTTTTATCAATACAATGGATGATTGAAAAAAAAAATGAAAAAGATTTCAATTTTGGGTCTTAGTCTTAAATGAAATGATCGGACTAAAATCAGCAGAATTCTATGAAATACAGATAGTATAGTAGAAAGAAATCAAATCTATTTCTTTCTATTATATTATCATCTATTATTAACTATCTATTATTGTAGTATATTAAAGTTTTATTCTATAAAAAAAAAAGGGGATCAATCTACAATATGTATCTTTCTACTTTCTATTCATAATATATATAATCTAATTTCAATTACATACTATGTAATGTACATAACGTCCAATTTTTTTTTCTTTGTTTCATCTATTTGATTTGTATTGATTTCATTCAATCTGAAATAATTAAAAAGCAACTCTTATTCTTCCGATTCCAATTTAAAGTAATTTTTTTTTTTAGTATTACTATTACAAAGAAGTAATTGATTAAATAGTTGACAAATAATCCGGAGGTTCTATGATAAACCTTTTCGTATTTCGAAAAGATTGGTGATAAAACCCAACCAATTTTTTACGGTTGAACCATGATATGAAATGAATTCCATAAAGTAGAAATTGAATTTCGAACCTAAAAAATATTATATATAATAATAATTAAGATAAGCAGAAAGTTAAATACGTATTGTAGTATTCGCTTAAAACAACAGCAATATCTTATTATGCGTAGTATCTCGTTAAACAATTCCAATGTCTATTTTGTTTCCTATATAAATTGTTTTTCTGGTTAATAGCTAATAACAGAAGTATTTTCCTTTCTCTTTGAAAAAAAAAAAAAAAAGAAAAAACTCGACTTGCTTTTGAGGATGTGGATTTAAAAGCAAGTCGATTTAAATTAACGAATAATTAAAAAGGGGGGGGGGTAATCCTTATTATTCTAATATACAATTTGTATTCAAATATCATATACATCATGACTGGATATGTTCTGGGACGGGAGGATTCGAACCTCCGAATAGCGGGACCAAAACCCGTTGCCTTACCGCTTGGCCACGCCCCAATTTCGACTTGACACTAATAAACACTATTATTGATATTGGTTGTTTGTCAATTCCAGTTCCAAAATTTCTATAGAATAAATTGTTGCTAGGATTTTGTTATGCGTAAAGGAAATATAGAATAAAACTAAATTTATTGATCATTACATAGAATTCAATTAAGATATTGTATGAAAATATGATTTCTTCTATTTCTTCTATATATATATATTATATATATTATATAATATATTATATATAATATATTATATATAATAAAATAATAATATATTTTTCAGAATGAAAAGATTTTGAATTGGATAAGTTCAACTCAAAGAAGGATTTTGGGGAGTCTGATCTTATTTGATTCATTTTTTTTTAGTTTTACTCATTAATTAATATTAATTTATTATATTATTATTTATATATTATATATACATTACATAATATAATATAAATTAAAACAAAAAAAAAATGAAAATTATAATCTAATATCTAATAATAAAAAAGCAAAAATTTAATTTTAAAGAACAAAATGTTTGTTATGCTTAATATCTTTAGTTTGGTCTTTATTTGTATTCACTCTGTCCTTTATTCAAGTAGTTTTTTCTCGGCGAAATTACCTGAAGCCTACGCTTTTTTGAATCCAATTGTAGATATTATGCCAGTAATACCCGTACTCTTTTTTCTCTTAGCTTTTGTTTGGCAAGCTGCTGTAAGTTTTCGATGAGATCTTTAATTTGAATAATGTCCTAAAAAAATTCATTCAAAATTTATTCGAAAACAAAAATTCGAACATTTTAACAATTTATAAGATCAGATAAGTCTTACAGTGTGAATTCTCGATTCGAATATCCAAATTTTTTGATAGACACGAAAAATCCGGACCATCTCATCATCTACGGTTTTTCCATTTAGAAATCCTATTATTTAATTTGAGCCCACCACCAATATAATACCTAGATTGGGATATGAAAGAAGATTTTTGGTAATAGTAATTATTGATAATGGTAAGAAAAGGCTCGACTCTTACTACAAATCAAATCTATTTCCGAAATTTATATTTATATATATTATTTCCTCGAAATCACTTCATTTCTTAGAATCTTAACTAAATATTAAAAGAAACAAAATGTGTATGTAATATAAGAGAATCTATTCTCTTTTTTTTCGTTTTTTTTTAATTATCTTGGAGATTCATTTTATAATGCTTACTTTAAAACTATTTGTTTACACGGTAGTGGTATTCTTTGTTTCTCTTTTCATCTTCGGATTCCTATCTAACGATCCAGCACGTAATCCAGGACGTGAAGAATAAAAAAATACCAAATCATCAACGGAAACGGAAAGAGAGGGATTCGAACCCTCGGTACAAAAACTTGTACAACGGATTAGCAATCCGACGCTTTAGTCCACTCAGCCATCTCTCCCCACCATCTCTCCCCCCCCCCAAAAAAAATAGAATTACTATGTTTATGTTATATTGCATAAACAAAAGGAACGAAAAATGGGGCTTGAAAAAAAATCCATCTTTATATCTTATTTTCTATCTTATCTCTCTCTTTTTTTTCTACAGCCGGAGCCCGGCTAGTACCTAGCCGGGCTCCTTTTATTCCCATAAATATTGGATAACAATGATTTATTTTAATGTATTTTTTTTTTAACTTGTAATTTAAAATTTAAACACGATCAAACATAATATTATGTTCCTATTTCTTAATTACGTCTGATTACTTTGTTCGACAAAAAGTCCATTTATATACAATAATTGTATTGTAGCGGGTATAGTTTAGTGGTAAAAGTGCGATTCGTTCCATGGACCCCTTAATAGTTAAGGGATCCCTCGTTTGATTCATATCCCGATCAAAAACCTTATTTCTTACTTAAAGGAGTTTAATCCTTTATACCTCTCAACGAATGATTTGGGGTTGGGGTATAATATACATTATCGTAATTTGTATACAAGAAGAATCAATTTGAAATTGACAAATAAAGTTAGAAAATTATGAAACATAAGTTTTTGGAATTGGATCAATAATCCGAATTTTTTGAGTATACGTAAAGGATCCATGGAAAAAGATATAGAAAGCTTATTTCTAATCGTAACTAAATCTTCCATTTTTTTTTAGTAGAGATTGAAGCAAAATAGCTAAGAAACGATTATTTTAGTTTACTAGAAACATCAACATATTTTTTTAGCTCGACAGAAATATTATTCTTTTCCTAAAGATTCTCTCAAATAGAAATAGAGAACGAAGTAACTAGAAAAAAGACAGATTGTTATAATACTCCTCTTCTATAGGGATCATCTAAAAAGCAAGGTGTTTTAAATGTATCCATACAAAACAAAAAGGCTGACATAGATGTTATGGGTCAATTTTTTTTTGTTCATGTCTTCCATCTCTTAATTTCTTCCGTAAAGGAGCCGAATGAAACAAAAGTTTCACGTTCGGTTTTGAATTAGAGACGTTAAATCATAATGATGAATCAACGTCGACTATAACCCCTAGCCTTCCAAGCTAACGATGCGGGTTCGATTCCCGCTACCCGCTTATATCCTATTTCCCTAGTTATTCTATTCGAATCTATCTTTTTTTTTTCTATTATAGAATGAATCTAAATTTATTAGTTAATTTGTTATGTTAATTAATTATTCATTTTAATTTCTTAATTTCGTTTTAGTTATTTATATTATTTCCATTTTTTTTTATTTTTTTTTTTTTTCTATATATATATATCTATATATATAGAATAGAATTTAGAATAGAATAGAATTCTTTTTTTCTTTAACCTTAAAAAAAAAGGTTAAAGAAAAAGAGAAGCGTCCATTGTCTAATGGATAGGACAGAGGTCTTCTAAACCTTAGGTATAGGTTCAAATCCTATTGGACGCAAATAATTTGAATATATATATATTTCATTTTTTTTCTCTATTTCTAAAAAAAAATATCTTGAATGATTTGAATTGAGCAAGAACCTCTAAAACTTTTTTCGAATATTTTGGAAATTTATAATTTATCTTATAATATTTAATTTTTTAAAATTTATTTTAATATTTTTAATAAAAATATATTATAATATATATAATTATAATATCCACAAAATAATTCTATTCCACCTCTTAATATTTTTTGTTTGTATACAATCTTTAATAACCATGATGATGAATTGCTTATAATTAATATTATTATATTAATTATTATTCCATTTATGTTTGAATTATTCTATTGGAATGAATATTAGTAATTATAATATTCAAATTCAAAGAAAAAGATATTAAAAAAGAAAAATTTTTCTAATTTTTTTAAAGTTCAAGTAGAAAAAAATGAATTTAATCAATCAATTTTTTTCTACTTGTTCCTGGGGTAAAAAGAGTTTCATATGTTCTTGAATAGCTTCCTTCAAAATGACTTCTGCTTCTTCAGTTAATGTCTTGGTAGAAGATATGATTTCTTTGAATTGAGGTTTCTTCGTTTTTAAGTAAGCACGTAACTCATCAATAAATTTCCTTACCTGTACAA